ATGAAAACCACCCGATTGTAGGCAAGAATTTTCGATTTTGTGAGGATCAATCAAATAAGGTTTTCGTTAGAAAAAGATTCTATAAAAGCAATGATAAATAGATACTAATAGAGCAAGAAAAGAAGGAAATAAAAAAAACATAGTATAGAAAAGATATCCAAAATTATATAGAAATCACTATCCTACCCTTAGTTTTTATTTCCTTAATTTAATTCCTTAATTTAATTGAATTTCGTTTGATTAGGGCAAAGTTCCTTAAAAACCTCTGCCTTTTTTAAAATATCCTGAACAGTTCCTGTAGGCTGAGCGCCTTTTTCAAGGAAATAGAGAATAGCGGGAACGTTTAAATAAGTTTGATTCTTGATCGGATCATAAAAACCCACTTTCCGAAGATCTCTTCCTTGTCTTCGGGATCGAACATCAATTGCAACGATTCGATAGACGGCTCATCGGGATAGATGTAGATGAAAAAGAACCCCCCCCCTAGAACCGTATAGGAAGTTTTCTCCTCGTACGGCTCGAGAAAAAATGATTTGAAGTTTTGTCTATGGATAAAATTATAATAAATAGTAAAGGAATCCGTAAAAGAAATTAGCCTATAATTTAAAATTTAACTCATAGTCATTTTTATTTAACTTCCTTCCTGAAAACTAAAAAATCATTTGTACTCATAACTCAAGTTCAATAATTATCAAATATATTAAATAAAATTAAGATATTTTTTTATTGAGTGGTCTTTAACCCCCCTTTTGTCTCGTTGAAAATCTATTTGGATTCTTTATTCGGATCTGTGAGACAATTGAAGCGGTGTTTCCTTGTTCTGGGATCCTTTATCTTTGTTTTAAATCATTGGGTTTAGACATTACTTCGGTGCTTCTTAATCCTTTCAAAATGGTAGCAACATACCCCTTTTGTGATTTCTTTCTAGAATCATACCGACGGTTGATTCGTGCGCGATACACTGTGGATCGAAAAAGTTTTGCGGTTCCAACAATTTTTTTTTGAATTTAAAATTTGCTCGAATCGGATCCTTTCGATTTCTATATCGAAGATATACTTACGAAGTTGTTCCAATTTATTGATTGGCATTAACCCTAGATCGTTGCCCCTGAGAAATTAATCAATACTTTCTACTCGAGCTCCATCATGAACTATTTACATTACAACCCAATAAAAAAAGAAGGGTTCTAGTAGAATAGAACAAACGACGTCGAGCCAAGAGCACCTTCACTCCTATATAAAATAAAATGGTGGATGTAAGAATAAAAATCCACACCAGATCGTGTCCTTCAAGTCGCACGTTGCTTTCTACCACATCGTTTTAAACGAAGTTTTACCATAACATTCCTCTAATTTGGAACCAGTATGGAATTGATTCAATTATGGAATCATGAATAGTCATTGGTTCAGTCGGTACAGAGACATAGTCATTTATATTTTTTCTTAGCTACATAGCTAATAAATATTTTTTCTGAAGAAATCTTAGCAAGACCCGGGCTTTTTTTGTATGAACGGAAATTTTTTCTATAAATCTATATCTCAAAAAAATATCTAACAGAAATATCCAGAAATCTAAATATAGAAATAACATAACTAACAGAAATAACACGAATAAATAAATTCTATTTGACTCTGCCTATTCAAGTGACTCAATAAGATAGACTGACCCATTTCCAGCTTCTCAAAGATTCAACCCATAAGGAATCATTACAAATCTTGATAATTGAAAAAGTTTCCTACTTCGACATCATTATTTGAGTCAAGTTTTACTTTTACAGTAAAGCCTACATTTGATTATCATAAGAAATAAGAATCTCTGTTTCTTTTCGAATAGAATTGTCAATGATTTAAAGCAAATAAGCTAAATAGATCGAACAATAAAAAGAAATATCATTGTTAAATATTTAAATTTGAATATTTTAGGGATGCAAATTCTTTTTCACAAAAATAGAAAGACTATTGTCACTGAAATAGAATAACAATACATACCCATAGGCTAAGCACTTCCTCGTTTTATATGTATTTTCATATTTTGTTTAACCTGAGGTTAAGTAATCTTTCTGCAACTGTGATCTATGTCCCATCTTATCTTTATCTGGATCACAAAAGGATTCAGTTACATTTGCATGTCATTTGAACTCGATTTAGTTCAGTTTGTGAAAAACTGAGATATGATTCCGAAAAGAATCATTCAAAATCAAAAAAGAAAGAAGAATAATATTCTATCCAATATTAGACCTTGAAACAGAACCTTGTTGAACAAAAAAGATGTATTCGGATACAATGGATATGCTCTGGGACGGAAGGATTCGAACCTCCGAATAGCGGGACCAAAACCCGTTGCCTTACCACTTGGCTACGCCCCATTTATATTTTTATTGGACACTAATACTAATAAAGAATAATATTGGTATTAAGTGTTCGTCAATTCCAGCCCAACTATCTATAGAAAATCTTTCTTCTTTATTCTTCTTTATAGAATATATTATAGATTCGTGCTAGGATTTTGACATGTGTATATCTAGAATTCAACTGAATTTATTGATCATTACATACAATTCAATTAAGATATTGTATGAAAGTATGATTTCTTCTATTCTCCTTTGAGAATTGGAGTATTTTTGATTGAGCGGAAAAAGAAGGAGTTTTTTGTCTACCTTACTTTCTTCATTTTTCCTTATATAAATAACTCAATCAAAATGCAATTATCTCGACGAACAAAATGTCTGTTATGCTTAATATCTTTAGTTTGATCTGTCTTAATTCTGCCCTTTATCCGAGTAGTCTTTTCTTCGCCAAATTGCCCGAAGCCTATGCTTTTTTGAATCCAATCGTAGATGTTATGCCAGTCATACCCCTGTTCTTTTTTCTTTTAGCCTTTGTTTGGCAAGCTGCTGTAAGTTTTCGATAAGATCTTGAATACTATCCTAGAAAATTCATGATTTATTCGAGAAAAATTATAACAATTGATAAGATCAAATAAGTCTGGGAGTATGAACCTTCAATTCAAACATTGAAATTCTTGGCTAGCCGCAATAAATTTGGCTCGCCCCATTTCCCGATTCTAATCCTTTTTCCGGCGAAAGACCTTATTAGGTTAGGGTCCCTTAGAATATCTAATTGTGGGTATGAAAGTGATTTGTGATAATCAAAGACTCTTATTACAAATTTAAACTTCAGTTGAATTTCTGAACATTCTTTTCTATTTCTAGAATTCATTTCTTGGTGTCAAAATAGGATATGTGATATAAAAATGGAGGATCTATTATCTTTTCTCGTTTTTCTTTTTCAAAAAATGATCTTGGAGGTTGTGTAATGCTTACTCTCAAACTTTTCGTTTACACAGTAGTAATATTCTTTGTTTCTCTCTTCATCTTTGGATTCCTATCCAATGATCCAGGACGTAATCCTGGACGTGAAGAATAAAATAAAAATTTCGTTTTTCTTGCTTGATTTACAATTTTCTTAAGATTTTATTTTATATATTCATATTCCATACGTTTAACTAGTAAAAAAATCAAAAGGGGTTTGCGAAATTTGAAAGAAAAAAATAGAAAGTCATCAACGGAAACGGAAAGAGAGGGATTCGAACCCTCGGTACGAATAACTCGTACAACGGATTAGCAATCCGCCGCTTTCGTCCACTCAGCCATCTCTCCCAATTGAAAAAGATAATTACTATGTTACATTACATATCAAGTAAGGATTAACGAAAGTATTTCTTTCACAGTCTTTATCGTTATTATATAATTAGCAATTCCATTTAGATGCTCGAAAGATCCAAATAGAAAGATAAATAAAGAAGACCTTCTTGCTTTTATTTTGTTCGAAGTGCCTTTTGGGCCTGGCCCGGTCAATACCCAGCCGGGCCTTTTTTTGTTCCAACGAATTCCATATATTTATAGGTATAGGAAACATACTCTAAAAAAGATACCCAATTTGGTATCTGTGTAAGAATTTCCATTGTGGGGTTTACATATACTTATCGTTTTTGTTATAATGGAAATTGAAAGGATTAAGAATCAATTAAGTATGTTTTGTAGTTTCTTATGTCATTAGGCAAACCCAATTTTAGATTCAAATCCAAGAATCATTCAGGAATTCTCAGTCAACGAATAGTTAATGGTTCCCATTTGTCATAAATTTTGGCTTTTTTGAATGAAAATATACATTTGATTTTTCAATAGAAAAGTGAGGGGAAGTTTTTCGACATTGTATGTTTTGAGATACTATACAATCAATCGAAGGGGTGGTCAAACAAAAGGGGAAAAGGGTTTCTTTTAGAATTTTTATAAATTTAGAAAAAAAAGGATGAAATTAAAAAAGGGATGCAAGTACAATAAACTAAAGTTTAGTAATCCAACCCAGAAAATTTTATCTTATTGTGTATCGTTTTGGCGGCATGGCCGAGTGGTAAGGCGGGGGACTGCAAATCCTTTTTCCCCAGTTCAAATCCGGGTGCCGCCTCATCAACAAACGAATCAAAATGGATTATCTGCTGATATAAATCACCCAAATTTTACCCAACAGAACAGAATAAGGCGATTGTTGATACTTGGTTGATTCTAAACATCTGTTCTGGGGATTTTGTAAAAGATTGGAAATCTTTCAATCTAAAATTCAAAGAAAGATTATATTATAATGGTCGAAGCAAGACTTCCCGATTCCCTTCTACTGCTAATGTAATGTCTACTGATTGGGTCTTGAATTTCATTGGCATAGCCGGCGGCTAACTAGTTGTGGAAAGTCCTTTATGTAATCTACATATATAGACTCGCGAGAATCTCTGAGTGTTCAGGCATTCAATCACTATTAGATTGAGATTGGATGGATAATTTACTTTTTTATAGAAAAAGTGAAAAAAAAATTATTATTTTTTTTGAAACCCCTCGTCAAGAGTATAATATACTATCTCCCAACTGCTTCAGAGAGACAATCGGGAAAGGAAAGGGTACGGATTAGATCAAATAGGAAATAAAAGTATGTAATAGATAGCAATTGATCTATTTGTACTTTGAAGGGCAACAAAGAATGGGCCCTCTTTTTTTATTACTATATGTTCCATTAGTAACATTCCTTTGTAGCGTCATTGTGTATTTTAGTTGTGTTTAGTCTTTCCCGATTAGAAATCATATAGGAATTTTTTAGAAATGGATTTATTTGATTGGTTCATCAATAGTGTTCGGCCAGAATCCCTTTTTGACTCTGGACCATGGATTCTACTATTATTAGTGAGCAATACAATAATGGAATATTTCTATCATAAAGATAAGGGACATAATTGACATGGATATAGTAAGTCTCGCTTGGGCTGCTTTAATGGTAGTCTTTACATTTTCCCTTTCACTCGTAGTATGGGGAAGAAGTGGACTTTAGAAGCACTACTAATTTAGTTTAGGAATGAAACGGTATCAATTGTTTTATAGATCGTTCTGCAACGCATTTTTTATTTTTTATTTGAATTGAAATAATTTTCAAATCAAAATTTATTCATTTCGAAATTCCATTGGATTCTAGTGGAGAAATGTATTATATAACAGTAAAACAATTATTTCAGAAAGAAATAGAATTGGGTCCTACGTTAATTCCATATATGGATTAATCACTACATATATTGAAGATAGAAGCTAATATAGTATACCAACTTTATTAGAAAGTAAAGTACAACTTTATACACTACTATAAACACTAATAGAGAGTATGGTAAGAAAGAAATTTCTTACCATACTCTCGGATCTAATAGAATACCGCTCATTATAGCCCGTTGATTTCATTTAAGACGCAAAAAAATAATTCTTTTGATTTGATTTCTTCAACTATTGATAAGAACTCAGAAGTCAAGTTTCATTTCAAGTAATTAATTATTTTGACTGACTGTTTTTACGTAAATGATAAGTAGAAAAGCAGTAGGAACTAAAATGAACAGTGCAGTAGCAATAAATGCAAGAATATTTACTTCCATAATCTCAATCTCATCGTTTTTTTATTTCACAATAACTCGGGATTTAATCCCATAGAGATGATAAATCTTTCACCTGTCAATTCAATGAATGCATTACCTATCGATGATCTTGAATCAGATCAATATCATGAATAACAATATCTGAGCTATTAAATTAATTCGTCGTCAAGAATTGAATAGTATAACATACGAAGATCTTTTATCCATACCGAATCCAAGATTGGATTCCCGGACCAATCAAAAATTCCTTTATTTATCCTTCTTTTCTGTTCTTTCTTTTCTATAACCTACCTTAGGTCTTCCGTATAGAACCATCAAATGAAGTATCCTCGTCCGTTTCCATTAACTACAAAACGCCAACAAAAAATATAAGCGAAGTGGAAAAAGAGAGGAATTAGGTTGTAAATTTGAATGATCCAATTTTCTTTGGAAGACAAAGAAGTATGAGAAAGATGAGTCGCGGGAGAAAAGATGGAATATTCTATCAACTTCACTATTTTAGTTATTTTCATTTTATTTTAGTTTAGGGTTTGTTCTTTCTTCGACAGAATCCTGAAAAAAAGAGGGGAAACCCCTTCGGAATTAAATTATGATCTCTGTCCCTTCTTTCATTTCACATAAAATGGAGAGGTGAATTGATGTACTTATTGGATCCGTCGGGACTGACGGGGCTCGAACCCGCAACGTCCGCCTTGACAGGGCGGTGCTCTTGCCTATTGAACTACAATCCCAGGGAAATAAGAAGAGATCTAACAGAAAATTTGGATTCTTTTTTATTCTCTCTTATCAGGTATTTCTTAAGAACAAGAGGGTTCTACCATCTGATAGTAGATTGGCGAATTTTTGGGCCGAGCTGGATTTGAACCAGCGTAGACATATTGTCAACGAATTTACAGTCCGTCCCCATTAACCACTCGGGCATCGACCCAACGCCTAATTAGACGTTCCATAATCAACTTCCTTTCGTCTCCCAGGCGGACTTGACAAATACATTTCACTTTTGATAAAATCCTACTCCTACGGTCTTGGTATACCCCTAGAGGGACTTGAACCCTCGTTTTCTCCGTGAAAGAGAGAGGTCGTAACCACTGGACCATAGGGGCACCAATGGACCATAGGGGCCTATGGCCACCTTTAGGAAATCAAAAAGCACTACACAATACAAATACAATAGGGAATAAGGCCTAAGGCCACCTTAACTTAATATAAATCAGCCGAGGGACACCTTTAGAAGATGAATAGGATATGAATCAAACCGAAAAACTCGTTAACTTTTCTGGGGGTTAATGGTAATCAAACTTTACCATTAAACTATACAATCTTTCAACTTTATTTCATTGGTCTTTCTCGTCTTTATCTCTCTCATTCAGAAAGAGTTTTGCATTGGATCCAAGAGACGGTACCTCTGAATCAGCAGAGCAGGAGATGCAAAAAAAAATGATTTACCAAAGTCTGATTTGGGAATTATATTGAGCCCTAAATCATATCAAAGTCATATCAAATTATATATATATATAAATAATACTGTCAACTGTCAA